TTGCACTATAGTTAGCTCAGCACCAATCAGGAATGCCCAAGGAATTCCAAGAATTCTTGTTATACATTTGTTCCAAGTCTCAATCCTCTTTTCGAGATTCATCGATATTGAATCAATCGAACGCACTTCTAACACCTGTTCCACTTTTGGAAGACCTTGCGTTATATCACCAGATCTTGATTTTTCATATATAAATGTAACTAATGTATCTCCTTCGCAAAGGATTTCCCCGTAATGTCCATGAACAGTTGCTCCTGGAGTAGCCAAATAAGGCTTAGCTGATCGTATTACCACAGAGTCCACTTGAAGAATTAGAACTTGACCCGATTTTAAATGCGGTCCTTTTTTGGCTATACATACATTTTCACAAAGAAACTGCCCAAGACTAACAATTGTAGATGCCTCTTCACAACAATTGTAATGCAGAAAATACCAATTCAAATTGAATGGATTCAAAATGATGTTACTGCACGAATAGGGATTATAAATTTTACCTTTTTCATCCAGTAAATAATATTTAAGTATTTGAAAAATCTGTTTTAAATTGTCAAGTTGCAAATAGTTAGTTACCAACATTTTGTTATGGGTTATTAAATCGGAAAATAAATCAAAATTATAAATTGGAAAGCCTGTTCCTAAGGGGCCCAACGGATTCCTAATTGGAATTGGGGGGTCCTCTTTGATTGATTCTTTTATCACATTGGGAGATTTTACATCGTTGAATGGGCCTGTTCGAGAACAATTGGATGATGACAAAATTATCAAAGATTGAGATTCCTTATTTCGATTCAATAACGTATGAATAGTTCCTTGATTTGGATTAAGGGATTCTTGAATCCTTGCCTTAGAATAGGAATAAATGGAAGAAAACGGATTGATATTAGCGCGATCTGGTCGAGTCTCAGAGATTAATCCTGAACCCGACAGATCATTTCTTTTTCCGGTATACAAAATAGGTGACTTCGCTAAGTCGATTCGTAGAAAATCTCTAATTAAACCATTTGTCCTTATTTCAACAAAGGAAGCACAGGCCTTTTCGATCTTTTTGTCTTGGTCCCAATTCAACACTAAACAAGTCCGAACTAATTGAATACTTGTGTCCCAAATTTCAAGAATAGGGTCGTAATAAAGGATATAGTTGACAACTCGAAGTTGTAGATTATCACTTTCTTGCAAGAGATCCGGTGGGAAAAGTCTTCCTAAATTTATACCATCCGTTTTTTTATATGGGACTACAGGTTGAACCAAAACAAAATATTTTTTTTCATACCTGGAAAGTTTCATTCGTTGGATATAGAGCCAATTTTTCAATTTTTTGTATTCTTTGGAATTTAGTTTTCCCCCTCCTGGTGGTATCAATCGGAATGCCTTGTTTGTCTTTCCAGGAAAATGGATATCTCCAGAAAAGATTATTAGTTTAATTTTTTCTGCTTTTTTCTTCACTCGGACCAATCCACCTACCCGACTTCTTCTATTTAAAGTGATTTGTGTATCTATCCCAATAATACTATTGTGCCGTACCATTATGGAACAAGATTCGGCCAAAATGTGGACTTCCACGGGAATAAAAAAAAACGGATTTACTTCCTTTTGGTATTTTGGCCAAAATACCTTGACTCCTCGATACTCAATCAACTCCTCTTCATTAACGATTGAATTCAGTTCTCTAGTCTCATATTTAGTAAGTCCCGAGCTCTTTCTTATATATCGAGGATCGTCGAAATAAGCAAGAATACTATTTCTACGGAGAATGCCATTTCGCGGGATTTCAATTGAGATACCTGAAGAAGGTATTAATTGGTTCTCGTCCTCTTGAATCGATTCGAGTGGGATGATGACTCTATTTCTTCGCCTCTTTGCCAATAAATCCGAATTCCCCTCGAGAATGGCCGGATTTCTGAGATTACAACGACTGGTACCTGTCATTCGATTAAGTTCTGAATAATCAGGAATCTTATCTCGTTTTTGATTTTTACCAGAAAAATACGAACTAAAAAATTTGTGTCTCACTTGATTATTAGTTACTGAGGGGTTAGAAATATATCTTCGCTTAACAGAAAGAGAATAAGCGTTCATTTGATCTTGATCCTTGTGGATCGAACAGGGGCCTGGACTGGATCTCCAGGGCTCCCCTAATAATATCCATAAATGACTTGTTTTTGGTAAGAGATGAATATTACCATATGTGAATTCAGGTGCATGGTACACATCGGTATTCCAGTGCATTTCGCCTTCTGAGTCAGAATAAATATGTTTTCGAACCTTCTCTTTCAAATTCAAAGTGGATGTTCTCGCGCGAATCTCAGCAATGACTTGTTCTGATTCTACATATTGATCGTTTTGAACTAAAAGAAAACTTTTAGGCGGAATACACACATTGTGTATAATATTTTCACTTTCAATAGTTACATACAAGTCTCTAGAACATAGAAAAGCAGGATGTCCATGACGCGTACGTGTCGGATGAACCAAATCCTCATTGAATTTTATTTTTCCATTAGAAGGGGCTCGGACATGTTCTGCAGTACCCCCTGTGAATACTCCGCCGGTATGAAAAGTTCTTAATGTTAATTGAGTACCTGGTTCTCCAATAGATTGACCTGCAATAATACCTACAGCTTCTCCCAATTCGACCAGGTCGTCGTGAGCCGGGCTTCGGCCATAGCATAGTTGACAAATCCAAGATGTACTCCTACAAGTAAAGGGGGTTCGAATAGAGATTGGTTGTGCTCTAAAAGTTATGAATCTATTAACAAGTCCAACCCCAATATCTTGATTTCTAGTAGCAATGCATCGCGAACCTATATATATATGATCCGCTAATACACGCCCAATTAATGTTTGGATAAAAATCCTGTCGGTCATCATTCCATTTCGAGGACTTACAGAAATACCTCGGACGGTGCCACAATCTGTTCGACGTACAACAATGTGTTGAACTACTTCAACAAGTCTGCGCGTGAGGTATCCTGCATCTGATGTTCGGATAGCGGTATCCACAACTCCTTTACGGGCTCCATAGCAAGAAATAATATATTCTGTTAAAGAGAGTCCTTCGCGTAAATTGCTTTGAATGGGTAAATCAATCATTTGACCTTGGGGATCCGACATTAATCCTCTCATACCTACTAATTGATGTACCTGAGATGCATTTCCTCTGGCTCCCGAAAAAGACATTATATGGACTGGATTAAAAGGATCGGTCATCCGAAAATTAGGATTCATTTCTTGTCGCAAATATTCACTTGTGGCATACCAGATCTCGATCGATTGACGTAATTTTTCTACGGCGTGTACATTTCCATAATGATGGTGTTTTTCCAAAATAAAACTTTGTTGTTCAGCGTCTTGAACTAGCCATCTTTTAGAAGGTATTGTTAAAAGATCATCAATTCCTAATGAAATGGATGCGGCGGTAGCTTGTCGGAAACCCAGAGTCTTTACTTGATCCAGGATATGTGATGTATATCCTATTCCATAGTGATCAATAAATCGACTAATAAGTCGTTTCATGGCAGTTCCGTCTATCACGTTATTGTGAAAGACCTGAGTGGGCCGTTCTGCCATCAGTACCTCCATATTGCGATGAGTAGAATTTGACAATGGGTTTGAGTCAGTGATTGGACAACTTCCTTTTCTAGATCTTGATTCACGTAGAAATTCCGCAATTTTATAGTCCTAGTTAACCCGGCGAGACTCGAATTCCCGCTGGTAGCATAGAATTACAACAGCCCTGCCAAAACCCCTGTATGGCTTCTTCTATTTCTCGATAAAGAGAAATATGCCCAAGAGTGGTTCGAATATATATATAAAGAATTTCTTTTTTTATACTTCTTACTATTAGATAGTGTCCATAAATCTCATAATAGGTCCCCAAAGATTCATAGTGAATTTCAATGGGAGCTTCTCTTGCAGCAATAACGCGTTGATCTAGTCGCCACCGCAGCCACAAAGGACTACCTAATTTGATTCGTTTTTGACGAAAAGCCCCAATTGCATCATAGGCGTTACAAAAAAACGGTTCTTTTTTTTTTGTATACTTATAGTTATTATCTTCATTTTGATAGTTTCTACCATTACACGGATTATACCTATTTACACAAATACCCCGACGATTTCCACTCGTTAAGACATAGAGTCCACTAAGCATATCTTGAGTTGGTGCAGAAATGGGATCTCCAATAGTTGGAGACAAAAGATTCATATGAGAAAACATAAGTAAACGTGCCTCCGCTTGAGCCTCCAAAGATAAAGGCACATGAACGGCCATTTGATCCCCGTCAAAGTCTGCATTGAAGCCCTTACAAACTAATGGGTGTAAACAAATAGCGCGCCCTTCTACTAAAATGGGGAGGAATGCCTGTATGCCTAATCTATGCAGAGTAGGCGCTCTATTCAGCAATACAGGATGGTCATCCAGAATTTCTTGAAGTATTTCCCATACAATCGGTTTTTTTTTACGAATTTGACTCTTAGCAACTCCAATGTTCGAAGCAAGATGTTTTCTAATTAGGTCACGAATTACAAATGCCTGGAAAAGTTCTATTGCTATTTCGCGAGGCAATCCACATCGATGTAATGAAAGTGAAGGGCCCACGACAATCACTGACCGCCCTGAATAATCGACGCGTTTACCAAGCAGAGTCTCGCGAACTCTTCCTTCTTTGCCTTCAATTACATCTGAAAGCGATTTGTAAACTCTATTATGATCATCCCTCATTGGTTGTCCGCAGATTCCATTATCAAGAAGTGCATCCACTGCTTCTTGTAGCAATTTTTCCTGAGATATTATTAATTCTTCTGGCGTAGCTATACTTGTTGTTAATAGATCTGTAAGAGTATTATTCCGATAGATAATTCTTCTATAGATTTCATTAATATCCGAGGTCACCAGTTTATCCTCATCTATATGATAAATTGGTCTCAACTCAGGAGGAAGAACAGGTAATAGACACAAAACCATCCATTTTGGTTCTATATTTGTTCGAATAAAATGCTTA